CTTTTTTTCCGAATGCATCTAAAGCTCCTCGCTTTCTAGATGATCCCTCTAGAAGAGGAGGATTCTATCAAATCTTTATAATCTAGTTACTTCGTTCCCTATTTCTACTCGTGGGATCCTAAGGGAAAAAATTTTGTTTCTACCGAGCTGAAACAATAAAGGGTTCTAGTAAACTAAAACCATCGTTTTCTAGCTATTTGGCTTCAATCTCCCTTTTCCAGTTCAGCACAAAAATTGAAGATTTAGTTACGATTGAAAGTTTTCTACTATCATCCATAGACCCTTTATTCATACTCATTCAATTGAAAGAATTGATCCAATCAAAAAAATTATGCTTCTCGACTTCATAATCCAATTTTTTTTATTCCAATTCTGATTGACTTTTGGATAGAAATCGTGAGAATGTATTTTATTTCCTCAAATAAAATATTGGGTGATAAAGGATTAAATCTTTTTAAGAAATAAAGTTTTTGATCTGAATATGAAAAATAAAAAATGGAAAGACCGCTTAACTATTGAAGTTGTTAATAGAACGAATCACACTTTTACCACTAAACTATACCCGCTACATATTCATTATTGGATATGAATGGATCATTTGTCCAACACTATTTGGACAAAAAAGTAATGAGACACAGTCAAGATAAAGATAGCATCAGAATCATTAAAATTCCAGCATTGACATGTATTTTGTTCTGACGCGGGCTTGAAAGAAAATAAAATAAAATTATATTTTATATTTATAATTTTTATATTTATAATAAATTATAATATATATAAATTATAATAAATATATATAAATTATAATATATAATATAAATAATATAAAAATATATAGTATGTAGAAATAGATAGAAATTATAGATAGTATAAATATATATAGTATATAGAAATAGATAGAAATATAGAAATAAGATTAAGATAATAAATATTAATAATATTAATATATATTAATATATATTAATCTGGATTATAGAGAATTTAAGATAATTTACTGGATTATAGATAATTTAGAGAATTTCTAAGATAATCTATATAAATCCATATATTAGAATCTAACACTATTTCTAATAACTAATAATGGGAATCAAAATATCTCTTCTTGTTTCGATAAGAATTTTGATTTAATATAAAAACAAAAATTGTTTTGTTCGTTGGAACAAAAGAAGTACTGGCCCGGCCAGTACTTAACCAGGCCGGGTAAACGAACTCTTTGTACAAAATCAAAGAAATAAGAAATAAAGTATTCTTTCTATATGTAGAAATATGTTTCGACTCATTATAAAAATTTAATTACTGATCAAATTCGTGGATATCTGACACTTTATCCATATCCATTTTTTTATGTGTTTTTATTACACTTTTTCTATATTTTAGTTATTAGATTTTTATCTATTGTTATTGTTCGAATTTCATTTAAAATGAAAGAAGTGAAGTATATATTCTTATTATATTCTTAATTATATTCTTATATACAATGATTACATTACTTTTTTTTTTTTTTTAGATTACTTAATCTTATAATTAATAAAAAAGAAGGAAAATACAAATTTTTCTCAATCTTGGCTTCACGTGTCACATCACACGATAAACTTTAATTTTTGAATGGGGAGAGGTGGCTGAGTGGACTAAAGCGTCGGATTGCTAATCCGTTGTACGAATTTTTCGCACCGGGGGTTCGAATCCCCCTCTCTCCGACCCACCCGATCACTTTAATTTTTATAATTTTGAAGAATTTTTTATTATTAATTTTCTTTTATTTTTATGAAATTTTTATCTTTCTTTATCTAGTATCTATTCCATTTATTGATAGATTTACCTATGAAAAACTAAAAACGAATCTCATCTCTTTTTTTATTCCTCGCGCCCAGGATTACGCCCCGGATCATTAGATAAGAATCCGAAGATGAAGAGAGAAACAAAGAATATTACTACTGTGTAAACGAAGAGTTTAAGAGTAAGCATTACACAATCTCCAAGATAAATAATATCATTTATTTAAAAAAGGAAATAGATCACCTATTTTACGACACACGCTATACATTAATATATTTACATTATTTTGATATGGCACTCTAAAGATTAAAAAAGTAAGTTTTTAAAATTCATTTTCACAAATTTCTTTCTAATGTAATACTAATGTAATAAGATTCGGATTTTTTCGTTAACAAAAATTTATTGTCATATCTATAATTAGATATTGTATGGGATCTTAGAAAGAGAAGGTTAGAACAAAGGAAGAAATAAGCTGATCAAAAATCATCGCTCCCTTATTAAAATTAAATTCAATATCAATATATCAATATACAATATAAAATACCAGAATTTAGCTTTTTTAATCGAGGGTTCCTAATGTCAGACTTATCCGATCTTATTTATTTTTTTAATCAAAATATCATTTTTTTTTATCGAAGAAATCACGAATATAAATTGAATAGAGATTCATTTTTTATCGAAAATTTACGGCAGCTTGCCAAACAAAGGCTAAGAGAAAAAAGAGTACAGGGATAACTGGCATAACGTCTACGATTGGATTGAAAAAGGCATAAGCCTCGGGTAATTTGGCGAAGAAAAAACTACTCGAATAAAGGTTAGAATTAAGACAGATACAGATTAAACTAAAAGTATTAAACATAACAAACATTTTTTTCTTGGTCTTTAAAATGAAATTGAAATGATAATAAATTATCAGATTTGATTGAGTTGTTTTTATGAGATAAAAATAAAAAAGGTGGATAAAAGATAAAAAAAATTCTTCTTTTTCTTTTACCTCTCCTCAATCAAAAATACTTCCTTACATTCTACAATCAAGTTAAATTAAAATACTTAGAATATAAGGAATTCGACTTTCATACAATATCTTAATTGAATTTTATGTAATGATCAATGAATCTTTTTTATTCTATATCTACATGTGTTGAATCCTAGGGACAACATGTCCTATATTTATTTTGGTTGGTTATTGACGAATAATCAATATTGAGTTTAGGTTTTCTTAGAAAAAAAATAAAAATGGGGCGTGGCCAAGCGGTAAGGCAACGGGTTTTGGTCCCGTTACTCGGAGGTTCGAATCCTTCCGTCCCAGGTCGTTATTCATCATAAACGAGGGATTCTTCTCTATTTAAATAGAATTTAAATTCAAATTAAGGAATTAAAAATTTTTCTGTTTAACGTTGGATACAATGTGATCCAATCCTTTATTCTGAAATTTAATAATGATTCTTAGAATCATATCTTTCTTTTCATTCAAAAAATATTAAAATATTTAATTTAATATTTTTTATTGAATATTGAAATGAAATATTTAGTTTAGTATAAAGTTACTATAGTTATAGTTTTTATGATTAGTTTAAGTAGCTGAAAATCTTTAGCCATTCATGGGGATTTCTTTTTCATTTGAATATTTGAATAAAAGTAAAAATAAAAGATTTTTTTTCATGTGATTTTCTTCATATGATAAAATATGGGGTTAATTTAAGTGAAATCCTTTTCGGACAAAAACTTATCTATCTATGGATAGGTAAGTGTAAATTATTATATATCGGTTCAGCCAATGACTATTCATGATTCCATATTGAATCAATTGCATACGCTTCAAAATAAAAATCAAGGGAGAGGGATGTTATGGTAAAACTTCGTTTGAAACGATGTGGTAGAAAGCAACGTGCGACTTGAAGGACATGATTGGCTGTGGATTTTGCCATCCATCATTTTCTATAGGAATGAAGATGCTCTTGTCTCGACATAGTTTGTCCTGCTAGGAACCTAATTTCATTTGCCTTAGGTTGGTAAATAAAAAGACTAATGGTATAGCATATGGTGGAGCTCGAGTAAAAACGATTGATTTATTTATCGGGAGAATAATCTAGGGTTAGTGACAATCAATAAGTTAGACCAACTTTGTAAATAGATCATTAGTAAATAGATCATCAATAGAATATATAAATGGAGAGGTTAAAATTTTAACAAGTTTGAAATAAAAAAAAAGTCAAATTTGTCGAAATTTAAAAACTGTTTTGATCAAAAGTGTATCACAAAGAAATCAATCTTTCGTATGATTGTTCTTTTTTCCATATAAAAAAAAAGGTATGTTGCTACCTTTTTGAAAAGGAGTAAGGATCACCAAAGTAATGTCTAAACCCAAAGATTTCACAAATCGTAAAGCAAAGACAACGAATTCCGGAACAAGTAAATACTATTTTCACTTGTCTCAACAATTGGATCAGAATGAGCAAAAAAAAAAATAGATCCTAAAGGAGACAAAAAAAGAAGTTAGAGACAGCTCAATAAATTATAAAGATTTCCTTTCGAACTCTTTTAAAACTATCCAACTTGAGTTAGGAGTACGACTGAGATTTTTTTTTCTGTAAAGATATCTGTAAAGATATAATATAGTTATAATATAGTATAAATAGTATAATTATAGAATATATAGTATATAGAATAGAATTTAGAATCATCTTTTCTTGAGCCGTATGAGGCGAAAACCTCCTATACGTTTCTAGGGGGGGCATCCTTTATCTACATCTATCCCAATGAGCCATCTATCGAATCGTTGCAATTGATGTTCGATCCCGAAGAGAAGGAAGAGATCTTCGAAAAGTGGGTTTTTATGATCCGATAAATAATCAAACTTATTTAAATGTTCCTGCTATTCTATATTTCCTTGAAAAGGGTGCTCAACCCACAGGAACTGTTCATAATATTTTAAGGAAGGCAGAACTCTTTAAATAAAGAATTTCGAGTTTATTTTGATCAGAATAAAAGTCATGAATATAAAAAGCTAGTACCTATCCTTAGTACCTATCCTTGTGTAATTCTTTATTCAAAGCTTGGTCTTTTCTTGTTCTATCTTATCTTATTCTTACTTAAATTTAGTTTATTTTATTTCTTTTTTTCTTGTTGTGTAACCCCCCCCTGTTGGGGGGGGTAATCTTTTTTCTTGTATTTGTATTGTACCTTTATTTATTTTTATTTATTTTTTGATTAAGGAAACCTGATATTTTTATTTTGTTTTCTATATTTTATATCTACCTTATTTTTTACGCTCAAATCTCTTATTTATCATTTGTGTTGTGCTAATCCAATATCTAATAATATCCAATACAATATTTTATTTAATTATATTTAATTATAATTATATTATTATATTATATTTATTATTATATATTAATATATTATATTAATATATTATATTAATTTAATATATTATATATTATATTAATATTAATTTATATTAATATTAATTATATTACTAATAATTATATTACTAATATTTATATTTTATTTTATTTATTTATTTAATTTTTTATAAAAAAAAAAGTCCATTCATATTGACAATGGCGTATCGAACAGATATAATTATCTCGTAGATAAATAGATCTTTTTATCTCCACTCCCTATTAGCATTTTCCTTCATTTTAGTAAAATGGATGGGTTTGCTGGATTTCCTCTTCCGTATTTTATACTTTATACAAAATGGATTTTAACTAAATAAAAAATTGGAAAAATTTTGGTGATTTGTCAATTTGCCAATTCTATTTTGAATCTCTTGTTTTTTGAACCGGATCCTATTGATATTTTGTTGTTTAGATTTGTTTTCTTCCTAGTTCCATGTTTTGATGTAGTTGTGCAGTTCAATTCCATTGATTTTTCTTTTTTTTTTATTATTTTATTTTGATCATATCTACACATCATATAGATCCGGGTTGCTAACTCAACGGTAGAGTACTCGGCTTTTAAGTGCGACTATGATCTTTTACACATTTGGATGAAGGAAGGAATTCGTCAAGACTATTGGTAGAGTTTATAAGAACGCGACTGATCCTGAAAGGTAATGAATGGAAAAAAGAGCATGTCGTTAAATATGAAATATAATTTTAATAAATAAAATAATCATAAAAAATTTTAATACTCATAATATAACATAAGAATTCTAGTTGGGTCTAGTGAATAAATGGATAGAGCCTTATGGCTCCAATTCGAGTAAGACGAAAAAGTAACGAGCTTATCTTCTTAATTTGAATTAATTTGAATGAAGACCCGATCTAATTAGACGTTAAAAATAGATTAGTGCCTGATGCGGGAAAAGGTTCTCTTGTTAATTGTGAGTGGACCATTGATTCTTTTTTTTTTCTTGAATCCTAATTATTCTTTATTTAAAATTTAAGACAGATGTGTACTAAGAAATAGTATACTGATAAAAAAAATTTATTCCAAGGTCAAAAGAGCGATCGGGTTGTGAAAATAAAAGATTTTATACCTTTTCCTTATTTTTCTTCTTGTTATTTTAGATTTTCTTTATTTCTTTTATTGTTATTCTAGTTATATTAACAATAAATCCGATTGTATAGAAAGGGAAAGAAAAAAGATCTGTTGATTGGGCTCTCTGTCTCCGGGGTATATATTCTTTAAAGGATATCTAAAAAAAAATGTAATGTAATTGTATTACTGTAGTGTAATACTGTATATTACTGTATATACTAATAATACACTAATATACTACAGTGTTATTTATAGTTCTAGTATAGTATAGTATAAAAGTATAAAGAATATACTACGTATAATATACAATACACATACGCCGTTCTGACCATATTGCACTATGTTATCATTTAATAACAATAACACAAGAAGCGACTCCCTTTTTTGTTTTCATCAGTATAAATGTACGTAAATGGCAAAATTTATGGATTTCGGCAACAAAACTTCCTATATCCGCTACTCTTTCAGGAGTATATTTACTCACTTGCTCATGATCATAACTTCAATAGTTTGATTTTTTACGAACCCGTGAAAATTATTGGTTATGACAATAAATCTAGTTTAGTACTTGTGAAACGTTTAATTACTCAAATGTATCAACAGAATTTTTTTATTTCTTCGTTTAATGATTCTAACAAAAAAGAATTTTGGGAGTACAAGAATTTTTTTTCTTCTCATTTTTCTTCTCAAATGGTATCAGAAGGTTTTGGAGTCATTCTGGAAATTCCATTCTCGTCGCAATTAGTATCTTTTTCTGAATCTTCTGAAGAAAAAAAAATACTAAAATATCAGAATTTACGATCTATTCATTCAATATTTCCCTTTTTAGAGGACAAATTTTTACATTTGAATTATGTGTCAGATCTACTAATACCTCATCCCATACATCTGGAAATCTTGGTTCAAGTACTTCAATGCTGGATCAAGGATGTTCCTTCTTTGCATTTATTGCGATTTCTTTTCCACGAATATCATAATTTGAATAGTCTCGTTACTTCAAAGAAATTCATTTACGCCTTTTCAAAAAGAAAGAAAAAATTCCTTTGGTTCCTATATAATTCTTATGTATATGAATGCGAATATTTATTCCTATTTATTCGTAAACAATCTTCTTATTTACGATCAACATCCTCTGGAGTCTTTCTTGAGCGAACACATTTCTATGTAAAAATAGAGCATCTTATAGTAGTGTGTTGTAATTCTTTTCAGAAGATCCTATGCTTTCTCAAGGATACT